GGATTCGAACCCTCGGTAAACAAAAAGCCTACATAGCAGTTCCAATGCTACGCCTTGAACCACTCGGCCATCTTTCCTACATAATCTTATTATTGACCAGAAACCGAGTGAATAGCGAGTTACTCATATTATTTTATTGCAGTACGGGCACAACCGAGGTTCTATAGTAATCCAAAATTCCTTTCCAATTTCATATTTATAAACAACAACTTCTCTTATCATTTATCCCCTTATCATCTATCCCATAGATCTATTACAAATTCATGAATCGTACTATGGATTTTTCTATTTCATTTCAATGGTATAATGATTATTCCATCCCTTTTCCTCCTTGGATCATAACCAAATCCAAATTTCTCGAGTTATAAGAATCCATAGTAAAATAAAGTCCTTGATTATTCAACTTAGATGAAATAGTAATAGTTCTGCTCATTTGTATACTACGAAATTTATATTAAATTCAATCTGATTCAAAAGTCTCCTATCTCTCTTTGTCCGAAAAGAATACAATTTGAGCGGAAGGTACATATCTTTTTAGTTATCATTTTTCTTTTTTTATGTTATTCTGTAATGTACAGTTCCTTTGTTTGTGGGATCATTTTCCCCGAGCCGAGGGGGTAATGAGAAGAATTATAGAATGGATTGCTAATTATGCCTAGATCTCGAATAAATGGAAATTTTATTGATAAGACCTCTTCGATTATAGCCAATATTTTATTACGAATAATTCCGACAACTTCAGGAGAAAAAAAGGCATTTACCTATTATAGAGATGGTGTGATTTGATTCTTTTTTCTTGTTTTTTTTTTTTTTTAGCCCTCATTTCATTCTTACGAGAAAAGACGTGGTTCGGAATAGAAAGAACCCCATTTTAAAAATAAAAGCTACGCTTAGTGAAGGTCAAGTTTGGAGATAGAACAATTCCTTCTGTCGTGTATCCTCGATTGATCCAGCCTCAGATACTTTAATTTACTTTAAATATCGATTTTCGTATTGAACAAAAGGTTACACCTATAGGTTCTGTATTGCGGGGCAATCCTACTCCAATAGTACCAATAGGCGGCATAGGGGGAGAAGCACTACACTAGGAATCAACAACACGAAAACTTTGTTATTTTGTTATAAATTGCCCTTTTCCTTATCGGTATCGGGCCTAACAAGAATGGTTGGGACAACAAACATCCATCTCGTTCGTACTTTGGATACCCATATAACCATCAAAGATCGTTGAAGTGACTAATTCCTGGAAATAGTAGGCGTTGAGGACAAAGAAATCGTTGGAGTTACCATTTCTATCTAGCACTAATACGATTGGTGTTAAGAAAAAAAACCTCTTGCGGGAAGGCTGGCTAGAGATTTCTTGTAAAAATACCAGCTCCTGTCAGTTCATAATAAGAATAGGGAATTTTGGATTCCATGTATTATTCCCCTTAGTACTATGCACAGAAGGGAGGAGCCGTATGAGATGAAAATCTCACGTACGGTTCTGGAGCGGAGATTTTTTGAATAAAATGAACGACCGTAACGGATGTCGGCTCAATCCGAAGGAAATTATGCGGAAGCTTTACAGAATTATTATGAAGCTACGCGACCAGAAATTGATCCCTATGATCGAAGTTATATACTCTATAACATAGGCCTTATACACACAAGCAACGGGGAGCATACAAAGGCTTTGGAATATTATTTCCGGGCACTAGAACGAAACCCATTCTTACCACAAGCTTTTAATAATATGGCCGTGATCTGTCATTACGTGCGACTATCTCCACTATAGAAAGAAGGAAAAAAAGATCAAATTGGCTAGTCAATACTAGAAAAAAATAGGCTTTCTACATATGCATCGTCCAAAGCAACGATTTTTATCAGCTGTAGCAAGGAAAGAAACTTCATGATAACAAAAAAAAGGAAGAAAATAAGTACGGCCTACATATTATACTCTATGGATAAAGGATCGAATTGATAAAGAAAGCACCGTAAAGATCAATTAGCGAGCTTTTGGGGTCGATACAGTTAAGAACTGCTTACTTATGTCACGATATGGGATATAAAGTTAGGAATCAACTTATGTAATAGAGTCGATCCACTAAAGTATTGAGCAGCGGTGTAGCATCAGATCCCAAAGATAGTAAGTTCTTTTTTCTTATGGAAGAAAGTCTTTTTCAAAGATTCTATATAAATTTCATATATGAAACCGAGATAGTTACCTTTCAGAAAATTAGAACGATATAGGGGATATCTATGCTTCATTTTTCTGAAGGTGGGAGAAAAGCTAAAACTAATTAATTATTGATCCAAATTAGAATTTGAAACTTATGTAATTAACTTCTTCTGGTTAACCCAAGAAAAATGGGATAGATTTATCATAAATCTAATTCAGTTAGCATAGGGTAAATGAAAATGAGACTGCAAAAGGAATCAATTGTTGAGCCGTATGAGGTAGGAAACTCTCAAGTACGGTTCTAAGGGAAGGAATTGACCCACCTATCCCAACCGGGGA